AAATACGGCAGTAAGAAGAGGTAATACAAAAGTGTGTAAACTATAAAAACGAGTCAAAGTGGATTGTCCCACACTAGCACTTCCGCGTAATAACTCTACCAAGGGCGATCCTATTACAGGAATAGCTTCTGGAACACCTGTTACAATTTTGACTGCCCAATAACCAATTTGGTCCCGAGGTAAGGAATAACCAGTTACACCAAAAGATGCGGTCAATACACCCAAAACCACACCTGTAACCCAGGTCAATTCGCGAGGTTTTTTAAAGCCACCAGTGAGATACACACGAAATACGTGGAGGATCATCATTAGTACCATCATACTTGCCGACCATCGATGAACTGATCGGATTAACCAACCAAAGTTGGCTTCAGTCATTATATATTGAACAGAAGCAAAAGCCTCCGTAACAGTCGGACGATAATAAAAAGTCATAGCAAACCCTGTAGCTACTTGTACCAAAAAACAAGTAAGTGTAATTCCTCCTAGACAATAAAATATGTTGACATGAGGAGGAACATATTTACTAGTTATATCATCTGCAATTGCCTGAATCTCAAGACGTTCTTCGAACCAATCATAGATTTTATTGAGATAGGTAAACCAAGGGAACTCCCCCTCCGAGAACCGTATATGAGAATTTCATCTCGTACGGCTCAAACAAACAGAAAGACACAAATACTAGTTCTATCGGATATGTGTATATAGTAAAATAGTAAAGTTCGAAATTTCGTAATTCTATGATTCAATCTTTTCTGAAGATACGAACGAATAAAAATTCGAAAATTCTTTCTTGTGGTTATAATGCCAAAATATCAAGTCGGCTCATTCGTCTATATGTTGATCAGGCTTCTTGAATTTTCTATTTACCTATTTTCTTTATTGTTTTGTTAGTTTTATAATATGATAATATGAATTTATTACTGTTTTCTTTATTATTGATAGGAATTCTCTTGTTAAGACCCTATGAATCGATTAAAACCTCAGATTCATACTAGAACCACGATGATTCAATAAACCTTCTTAAACTACGTCCAAAAATTCCTTGAGTAAGAAAATTGGATCATCACTTATTCAATGAATCGATATTATAACTAAAAATCCAAAAAAAGCCTTGTACTTTGATCAAAATAAGTATAAAAGGGAGTTTGAAAGAATAAAAATCTTTCAATTTAGAACCTCTAAATCTTTGAAAATTTTTTGGATTCCGGCCACGAGGTCCAAATATTAAGTATGAATCATAGTTCTAATACTTTAGAATCTATTTTCATATATTTCGTGCTTCAGATACTAGAATAGAATGAATATCCGACGAAGTAAAACCATCTCGATCAAGATGACAGACCCATTCTCTGTAGTATCCATAGGATCCATTATAACAAGTCACACACTCATATTCCGGAAATACAGAAACAAAGAAATTCCGCGGTCGAACTACCAAAATAGAATGGGATAAAAATCAAAAAACTAAATGCTTCATTTTGTTTTGTATTGAAAAACTAGTTAATAGCTTTTGTGAATCTAATTCATTGAAATTCCGTCCAGTAAAATGGAAGAATTATAAATCTCCAAAATAATAGATAGGAATATCGCAAATAGAGCCATTGCGATACCCATCAAAGGAGTAGTTCCCCACCCAGGAGCTACTTTACCATATTCTGAATTCAATGGTTTCAATAAAACCCCTACATTAGTTCTTTTTGTACGAACAGATCTAGAACTACCCTCAACGGTTTGTGTAGCCATAAATCCTATTTGATATTCATTGAGATCTGTTGACTTTGTATACCTTTCCGTTGTAAATAAATGATCTTAGCATAGATCCATCGGGGTCTTGAAATTATATAATAATGGAAACAGCAACGCTAGTTGCCATCTTTATATCTGGTTTACTTGTAAGTTTTACTGGGTACGCCTTATATACTGCATTTGGGCAACCCTCTCAACAACTAAGAGATCCATTCGAGGAACACGGAGACTAATTGAAGTAATGAGCCTCCAAATATTGATATTGGAAGGCTCATTACTTCAAGTGAGATAATGAAAAATCATTTCACCTTTTTAGTTGGAACTTTAGGTGGTTCTCGAAAAAAGATAGCGAAAAAAATTATTCCTAGAGTTGAGACTAAGAGGAATGTATAAACCAATGCTTCCATAGATTCTATCGTGGTTTACAATTATAGCTTCCATACCTGATTATTTTGGATCATCTCCCGGATAAAGAAAGAGCAAGAGAAAAAGAAAAGGCAGCGATTCAAATCAAGATTTATCCGGTACCCTATATCAAATAACAAAACAATATTGTATCAAACTGCTTGTCTTTTTGTAGTTGGATCTCCAAGTTTTTGGAATGCTCCAAATTCAACTTGAGCATCCAAATCTGGGTCAATACCAGCAAAAACATCCCTGAACAAGGTTCTAGCACCATGCCAAATGTGTCCGAAAAAGAAGAGCAGAGCAAACGAAGCATGTCCAAAAGTAAACCAACCCCTCGGACTGCTACGAAAAACACCATCCGATTTCAAAGTAGCACGATCTAATTCAAAAATTTCACCCAATTGAGCACGTCTAGCATATTTTTTCACAGTCGCAGGATCACTATAACTGACTCCATTGAGTTCCCCACCGTAGAACTCAACAGTTACACCCACTTGTTCGACACTATATTTTGATTCTGCCCTTCTAAAAGGAACATCCGCTCTAACAATTCCATCTCCGTCTACCAAAACAACTGGAAATGTTTCAAAAAAAGTAGGCATACGACGTACAAAAAGTTCACGCCCTTCTTTATCTCTAAAGATAGGGTGTCCTAACCACCCAACAGCTATTCCATCCCCGTTGTCCATTGAACCCGCTCTGAACAATCCCCCTTTTGCAGGATTATTGCCGATGTAATCATAAAAAGCCAATTTTTCAGGAATTTTAGACCAAGCTTCAGATAAACTTTGATTTTCAGCTAGTCCGGCACCGACTCTTCTATATATTTCTTGTTGGAAGTATCCTTGATCCCATTGATAACGAGTAGGACCAAATAATTCAATCGGGGTAGTTGCCGAGCCATACCACATAGTTCCAGCAACTACAAAAGCTGCAAAAAAGACAGCAGCAATACTACTGGAAAGGACTGTTTCAATATTTCCCATACGCAATCCTTTGTATAGACGTTGGGGTGGACGGACACTAAGATGGAATAGGCCCGCCAATATACCCAAGGTTCCCGCTGCAATATGATGAGAGGCTATTCCTCCCGGAACAAAAGGATCAAAACCTTCCACACCCCACGCTGGATTTACAGATTGTACCTTTCCGGTTAGTCCATAAGGATCGGATACCCATATTCCAGGACCATACAATCCTGTTACATGAAATGCGCCAAAACCAAAGCAAGCCAACCCTGAAAGAAATAAGTGAATTCCAAAGATTTTTGGCAAATCCAAAGAAGGTTTTCCTGTACGTTCATCAGTAAATATTTCTAGATCCCAATACACCCAATGCCAGATAGCTGCCAAAAAGCACAAGCCAGAAAACACAATATGTGCACCGGCCACACCTTCGTAACTCCAAATACCCGGATTCGTTATAGTCCCCCCTGTAATATTCCAACCGCCCCATGAATTTGTTATTCCTAAACGAGTCATGAAGGGTATAACGAACATACCTTGTCTCCACATCGGATCAAGAACTGGGTCAGAGGGATCAAAAACTGCTAATTCGTAGAGAGCCATCGAACCGGCCCAACCAGCAACCAGAGCTGTATGCATTATATGGACAGAAATCAAACGACCGGGATCGTTCAATACGACAGTATGAACACGATACCAAGGCAAACCCATGGAAAAATACCCCTTTATCAATGAAAAATAGACACTATGTAACTTTATTGCACTGGAAAAAACTATACTATGGACCCTCCTTTTTGAATGGATTCTCTCAGAGAAAGGATTAATATTTGTTATATTCTTTGAGTAAGAATGTCTTTTAGTAATAATGGAACAATTTTGTTCGTAGGAACAAAAAGAAGCAGATCTATTCTACACCCGATAAGTATCAATACGCAATGGTACGGGATTGATCGCGCTTTCGCTTTATATGAGTGACTACATCTATATTTATTCATCATTCAATCTATATTTGTTCATCATTCAAAAGACCCATTATGTAAAAAATTTCCTTTCTTTATTCTGTCTTCCTTTTTTATAAACTTATTCAATCTATGGATAAAATAGGATAGGATATTAAAGTAAAATCAAAAATATTATATTATTAAGACAATAAACTTAAAACTTATTATTACGCTTTCACATTAAAGTGAGATATAGTACTCAATTTTTCTTTCATTTAATGCCTATTGGTGTTCCAAAAGTACCTTTTCGAAGTCCTGGAGACGAAGATGCATCGTGGGTTGACATATAGTGCGACTTGTCAGATATATTGGGTCATACGGTATTTCCCCGTTCTCTTTCCCGATCGAGATATCCTCTCTTTCGCCCAAGAAAGATTGATTGAATTATCAAAAATTTGGAGCGTGAAATGCAATGAAGTGAAATTAAATCTATTTTTGAATTTAAAGAGGGTATACAGATTAATATTATCAATTAGAATAATTTATGGTTGTCTTGGTTAAAGCAATAAAATGAAGTATGCAGGCTCCGTTTAGAAAAAAACAAATTGGTAATATATCTACAATTTCTATTTATAAATTAGAAATAGAATATGATATAAATAGAAGTGATCTCAAACTGTTACTAAATCGAGTAATATAATAATGCATTGAATATTAAATATTTGGAAATATTTGGTGAGAGACATGAAATAAATTGAAAAAAAAAAAAGTCATAGCAAAAAGATGTGGTATTGAGGCATTTGTCCTATATGTGCAAATCAAAATCGGGCGGATCTTTACTCGGAGTAGAACATAAACCTAAAAGAATTGAAAAAGACCATTCAGGAACAAGAAAATTACATCGTGATTTGGATTTCGATGAAACAATACATCAATGAGAGGTTAGTCCGATAAGTTTAGTGAATTATTTTTTTTTTTTTTTTTTTTTTTTCTATATTATATATTATACTATATTATATTATAGAAATATATATAAATTATATATAAATATAAATAGAAACAGGCCAAAATTAATCTTTCTTTAAAAATATTAATCTTTCTTTAAAAATGAAAGAAAAAGCCCCTTTGTTTTGTTACAAATTAGACAGAGCCTGCTATGAAAAAAGAAAGAAAGAAAGCTAGAATCTATACATTGATTCTTTTTTTTCGCAATTTGCGTTGAACCGTATGCGTCAAAAGATGCATGTACGGTTCATAAGGGATACAATTTTATCCCAATCAACCGACTTTATCGAGAAAGATTACTTTTTTTAGGCCAAGAAGTTGATAGCGAGATCTCGAATCAACTTATTGGTCTTATGATATATCTCAGTGTAGAGGATGATAACAAAGATCTGTATTTGTTTATAAACTCTCCGGGCGGATGGGTAATACCAGGAATGGCGATTTATGATACTATGCAATTTGTGCAACCCGATATACAGACAATATGCATGGGATTGGCCGCTTCTATGGGATCTTTTCTTCTAGCCGGAGGAGAAATTACCAAACGTCTAGCATTCCCTCACGCTTGGCGCCAATGAGTTTTTTATTTGATAGAAAAAAGAGGACTATGCCTTCGCGATATATGAAATATGAATATTTTAGTAATAATAGCATGGCACTTCGAATTCGATATCATTTTTTTTTTTTTCAAAATCCTTACATTATGTATCGAAGGAGTAGTATGAGATAAGGTTTTTTTTTTTCAAATTATATCTGATATATCAGGAGACCCATTTTAGCGTCACAAACCTTTTTTGTTTTCACACTGAAGAACTCTTAAAACTATTTACTTTATATAAAGTATACAAAATTCATTTTTTTTTTTTTTACTTATGAAAAAAAAAAAAAAGAAACTTTGGGATTGCTAAATAACAGACAAAATAAATATATATATATATAAAGCAACGGAACCATCATAGTATTTTTAAAATACTCAAAAAAAAAGAAGGGTGGTTATTGGATCATTTACCTATGTGAAAAGGTAAAAGTGAATTCCATTGTAGAGCCGTATGCAATGTACAAAAAATGCCTGTACGGTTGTTCAATTCTATCTTTTTTCTTATTATTTTATTATATTATTCTTTATCTCTTCGACTTTCATTATGCGAGATAGAGTAACCATTTAGTATGTTGTATCATTTATCATCAGGGTAATGATCCATCAACCTTCTAGTTCCTTTTATGAGGCACAGACGGGAGAATTTATCCTGGAAGCGGAAGAACTACTAAAGCTACGTGAAACCATCACAAGGGTTTATGCACAAAGAACGGGCAAACCCTTATGGGTTGTTACCGAAGACATGGAAAGAGATGTTTTTATGTCAGCAACAGAAGCCCAAGCTCATGGAATTGTTGATCTTGTAGCAGTTGAATAAAAAATAACAAGGATTTCACGCAAATCTGCTATTTTATTTTCTTACCCAGTGTACTATATATAAGATTCAATTAATCTATTAATATAGAAATGATTCATAATTATCCGGTTAGGATCGATCTAAACCAGCCCATTATGTATATGATTCAACATGCCAACTATTAAACAACTTATTAGAAACACAAGACAGCCAATCAAAAATGTTACGAAATCCCCCGCTCTTCGGGGATGTCCTCAGCGACGAGGAACATGTACTAGGGTGTATGTGCGACTCGTTCCGATCGTGGGCTAGGCCAAAAGTAAAGAAAACAATTGATCCAGTATCCACGATCAGTACCAGTGAATAGGATAGAATGGAAGAGCACCATTCACTACCTAAAAATTTATAAAAATAAAAAAAAAAAAATCTCTCATATTCTTCTATTGTGGTATCAAATTTATGGTTTCCTTTGGTAAAAAAAATCCAATCATTTCCAGTTTTAATTTAAGACGATAAAGAATTCCCCATTGGTAGCAAATGGTATCCATTAAGCAGGGAAATCCTATTTAAAAAGCAGAAAGATTATACTCTTACTTTTAACTCTTACAAGAACGGATTAACAGGGTCAGCTACTCAGCCAATTTTCATAATTAAATACCGTTACTGTATAGGTGGGTCTCCTTGTGAAAGACCTATTACTGGATAATTATGGGTAGAGCAAAAGAGTGTGAACTGTACAAGTTAACAATAACATTGATTAAATGAAGGAAGGGGCTCCGGTGTATAGAGAGGACCTCACCGTTTAAGAAGTAACCATAGAAACGATGGAACCCACTATAACCATTTATATTTACTACTTTATTTAGTATGTTTTTTTTGATACCTAGTATCAATACAATTTCTTATTTCGAGGTGAAAAGCCTAGAAAAAAAAAAGAAAAAATCGTGGTCAGGAAGGTTATAGTAGCAAAAGCCATTGGAATTTTTTTTTATACATTGGAAAAATCCGTTTTGTTATTAATAGACTAGGAAAGGGGACAGAAATAACTGAAAGAAAAGAAATCAATTAGTTATTAATCAAAGTTTCATTTATTCAATGACCAGAATTAAACGAGGATATATAGCTCGAAGACGTAGAACAAAAATTCGTTTATTTGCATCAAGCTTTCGAGGGGCTCATTCAAGACTTACTCGAACTATTACTCAACAGAAAATAAGAGCTTTGGTTTCGGCTCATCAGGATAGAGGTAGGCAAAAGAGAGATTTTCGTCGTTTGTGGATCACTCGGATAAATGCAGTAATTCGAGGCAATAAAGTATACTATAATTATAGTAGGTTAATACACAATTTGTACAAGAAGCAGTTGCTTCTTAATCGTAAAATACTTGCACAAATAGCTATATTAAATAGGAATTGTTTTTATATGATTTCCAATGAGATCTTAAAATAAGATAAGAAATTGGAAAGAATACATTGGACTATTTAAAACGGAGTTCCCTGGAGAATGAACTCCGGGAAGGTAGAGTAGAACTTAGTATGATAAAATAGGATAACATGATAAATTCGTCACAATGAACAAACACGTTCAATAAAAAACGATTTATTCTCCCAATTCTTTTTTTTTTTTTGAGTCAATTGAAGAGCAAGCCTATTTATTTTTAGTTCTAAGACCAGTAGTTCTAGTGGTCGACCCGCTTCTTTCAAATTGTTTTTCATTATTAAGAAAAGGTAATGAAGATAAAATACGAGCTTGTTTTATAGCAATGGTAATTAATCGTTGTTGTTTTAAGGTCAATCTATTCACCCGTCTAGATAATATTTTTCCTTGTTCACTAATAAATCGACTAATTAAACTCATGTTTCTATAATCAATTCGATCCCCCGATTGTATCGGGGGCAAACGCTTACGAAAAGATCGCTTGGATTTAAGAAAGAGTCGCTTGGATTTATCCATGGTTTTTTTATTCCTTGATTTTTTTATTCCTTGTCTTGAAAAGAAAATCCTAATCAATCCTATTTTGATCGGATCAAAAATGACTTAGAATTAAGAAATAGGATTGTTTATATAAAAATTGTTTATATAAAATATATATATATATATATGTTATATATAACATTATTGTTATATAGAATATGTCGTTTTGCATCTTCCTTGGAAAGCGGACACGCGAACAATCAGTTCGATCTATTTCTTTATCTCCCCATGAATTGTATGTTTGTAACAAGAGGGACAGAATTTTCTCAATTCCAATCGACTAGGCGTATTATGTCGATTTTTTTGAGTAATATATCTGGAAATGCCCATTGATTCCTTTTTAACACGGTTTCGAACACAGTTGGTACATTCCAAAACAACCGTTACTCGGGCATCTTTACCCCTGGCCATGAACCTCCTTTGATTTTTTTGATTGACTCAATTCTTCATTTTCCGATCCGAAGCGAAGAAGAAAGGAAGGAAAAAAATAGAAGTTACTAACTAGAAATCAAATTATGAAAGATTTCGTTGCAATCAAATCAATACAGTAATAATAAGTAATATAATAATTTCTAACTATATTTAGAACAATATTTTATTTTTCATTTAAGTATCTTGTATGATATTGTTGCCACGGCCATCCCATTTCCCCTCTAACTTTATTATTAATTGAATTTTGGCCCGGACACGAGTTCTTAGTTTCAGGGGGGGTGAATCCGCTTTTATTCTTGTCTATTTCTAACTTATTCTAATGAAAAAAAAAAAAAAAGAAGAGAGGGGGAAGGATTAGTGACAAATAGTTGATTGTATCTCTAATCTTCTTCACCCCTTCTCATTTCCAATAACTAAAATGAAAAAAAAGGGAATATCAACGCATCCGGAAATAAACGATTGATCTCTATCAATAAACCTGCTAAAGAACCGAACCATAGAGTACTTACTACGGGTGCCACGGAAAGATATGTTTTTAGATCTCGCATTTTAAATACTCCTTCTTTTTATTCGTTATTGTAATTTTATTCAAATTTGTAATACATAATGGTAATACATATATGACCCGATGTGTATATATATAATTAATGACGGAAATGACGGACCACTTTATTTGGACGAATAATCTTAATTCAAATTGAAATGTACAACGATTCAGTAGATGTTCCTTTTTTTAAAACAAAAAAATGCGCCCCTTTCTATCTGAGAATTCCCGAAAATATATATATTTTTACGAGGGGGTTCTTATTTAGTATATACGTACTATTATATGGTATATAATACTAAAAGACGAAATGGCAAGATAATTTGTGTCTCTCAATGGAAGAAATAAGGATGTGGAAAACAAGAAAGAGATTCTCTACAATGACACTCTAGACCAATTGAAAGGGATGTAGCGCAGCTCGGTAGCGCGTTTGTTTTGGGTACAAAATGTCACGGGTTCAAATCCTGTCATCCCTACCTATTACTTATCTTATGAGCAGTAACGAGGGATCAATTGAGATTGATTAAAATTGGATATACATAATCAATCTTCATTTTTTTTTTTATTCTATAATTCTATCTATATAGT